TACTCGATTTACTATAACTCTGTATCATGGTCTTATCTTATAATACTTCAGGGGCTAATGAAACTATTTTAGTAAAATTTAACTGTCTCAATTCCCGGGCGATCGCACCAAAAACTCGAGTTCCTTTTGGATTTCCTTCTTGATCAATGACAACTGCAGCATTGTCATCATATCGGATTATCATACCATTGTCACGTTTGAGTTCTTTACAAGTACGTACAATTACAGCTCTGATCACTTCTGATCTTTTTAGAGGCATATTTGGTACTGCTTCTTTGATCACAGCAACAATAACATCACCAATATGAGCGTATCTTCGATTACTAGCTCCTATGATTCTAATACACATCAATTCTCGAGCCCCGCTGTTGTCCGCTACATTTAAATAAGTCTGGGGTTGAATCATATCATTTTATAATCTGTTCTTTCAATGCAAAACAATAAAGGGGCGAATAAAAAAAGAAATATTATTTTTTCAAAACAAAAAGAGGGGGAAATCTGAAATTGCTTTTTGATTCCAAGACCTCTTTCCTATGGTTATATATTTCTATCACAAAATAATGAATTGAGTTCGTATAGGCATTTTGGATGCCGCTATTGCAATAGCCTTTCTGGCTATATTTTCTGCTACTCCACCCATTTCATAAAGTATTCTACCTGGTTTAATGACAGCTACCCAATATTCGGGAGATCCTTTACCCGACCCCATACGTGTTTCCGCAGGTCTTACTGTAACGGGTTTGTCTGGAAATATACGTACCCATATTTTTCCCCCACGGCGTGCATTTCGTGTCATTGCTCGTCGCCCTGCTTCTATTTGTCTAGATGTGATCCAAGCAGGTTCAAGTGCCTGAAGAGCATATCTACCGAAACAAATATTATTACCCCGATAAGATATTCCCTTCATTCTTCCTCTATGTTGTTTACGGAATCTGGTTCTTTTGGGGTTATAGTTGATGGTTGTTTCGCAATTCCATCTCTACTGCAGAACTGGACATGAGAGTTTCTTCTCATCCAGCTCCTCGCGAATAAAAGGATTAAACAATATTTAATTATATTTGATATTGCATCTAATATATTCAAAATTTATGTTTATTCATATATCCAAACAAAATCAATAAATTTTGAATATATAGATAATGTCCTTTTTTATAACATTATAACGAATCTTTTTTTATCATATTTGATCACCAAAAATGTCGCAATCAAATAAAATAAAGCTTTCGCGGGCGAATATTGACTCTTTATTTACTATTTTGTTCAGTTGTAGGGTTAGCCCATGATCGCTCAGAATAAATGAAATTGTTCTCCGGTTCGTTCCGCCATCCCATCCGATGAATCATTACGATTCGTTTTCAATAGAATCTTCTTTATTCACAGGTTCCATCGTTCCCATCGCTTCTCTAGTAATGCTTAGGTCTTAAATTCAACAATGGAGTCTCTCATTAAATTTGCTTGAGTCAATCTTCTCAGTCTTTATTGACTCGAGGCTCTTTATTTTTTGCTCTATGAACGGATTCATCTGGATGAATGAATGAGAGTATTGATGCTTTATTACATTGTCTTTATATAAGATGACTTATCAACCTTACATAACATATTATATTTTATATTGGAATTCTCTATCATTAACATTTTGTCTCTCTTTCTCTCACCTTTCCAGTTATCCACACCCCTTTTTTTTTTTTATTCGCTTCACAACTCATAATTAGATTGGTTTTTTATGCAAAAACAAAACACATTTCAGTTGCTACAATGATATAACCAGCATATCTTGACTGGTTTTTTGGATCCGGATAATGCGAAGCAATGAGTTGTTTATTACTTCTCTAGTTATTAGTTCATACTATGGGCCGGTCTATTTTTCGAATAAAAAAACCAACGAGTCACACACTAAGCATAGCAATTATATTTATATCAAAATAAAATGGTTAATTAAATTTTTATTCAACCTTATAGAATTATAATTGCTCATTTTTTTGATTGAAGATAAAAAAAAAATAAAATGAAAGAGGCTGTCGTTTTGTGTTCTATCCAGGGATAGAACCTAAGGGTGAGTAGAGTAAAGGTTTCTGATTATTATTCGTCTATAAATATCCAAATTTTGATACCTAATATCCCATATATAGTTCGAACTGTATAGGAACAATAATCAATTTTAGCTCGAATGGTTTGTAGGGGAACCCTCCCTTCTCTGATCCATTCGACACGGGCAATTTCTTTTCCGTCAATACGCCCTGCAATTTGTATTTGAATTCCTTTTGTATCTGCCTGTTCAGTTAATTCAATAGCTTTTTTCATTGCCTTGCGAAAGGAAACTCGATTTTTTAATTGTCCCGCTATAAATTCTGCAAGAATATTAGGGTGTCCATAAGGTTTTGCTATTCTTGTAATAGCAATGTTGAGTTTTCGATTCACATAATTTAATTCTTTTTGTACAGTCATCTGTAAGTCTTTGATTCTTCGTGATTTACCTTCTATTAATAACTTTGGGAATCCC